ATATAAAATATAAAACGCTATAAAATCCGATACTTTATATAAAATGAGAAAATTCACTTGATTTTATATTTATCGAAAGGGGTAAAATTCATAAAATAAAAAATTTCTAAGATTTAACCAGGTATTTTTTAACAGATTAATTACTAGTCTCAGTCGAATTGGAAAATGTAATTTATTTGAAAATGGAATTTAGGCGTATTCTTTCCTCGAGTTTGACCCGTTAATATATATATAGAAAAAAAAGATAAAAGTTTTTCATTAGGCCAAAGTTTGGTTCTTAAATCTTTCGATGTAGTTTCTTCCATGTAAATTAAATGTCGAACGACAAAAATCGACAGAGATAGAAATGGGGGTCTTTTGGATTCTTTATTTTATTAATAGTAAGTTCAACTAATTTGATTTCTATGGCACAGCGGATTCTATCGATATAGATTTGAATGATAAAGAACGAGAAATAAAGGTACCAATCAATACAAATTATTCTTTCGTACGAATATTGTATGGAATAGAAAAACAAACCCATAAAACAAAATCACATATCATATTCTTTTTCTTTTTTATATTTCTAGTAATATTTTATGCGATTTTCACATATCTTTCACATATCTATATTTCTTTTTTAGGAATATTATCTAGAGAATAAATGGGTAATGCATAATGCATAGTAAAGAACGATTCGTTTTGAACAATAGATGTCTTTCACATCCAACGAAAACAATGAGCAACCTCTTTATTTTTAAATGGCAGTTCCAAAAAAACGTACTTCTATATCAAAAAAGCGTATTCGTAAAAATATTTGGAAAAGGAAGGGATATTGGGCAGCGTTAAAAGCTTTGTCATTAGGGAAATCTCTTTCTACCGGGAATTCAAAAAGTTTTTTTGTGCGACAAACCCAAACCAAATAAGTCATAAAACATTGGAATAATATGAATTGATTTTACTCGAAAAATTGGCCCATCTCATTATGAAATTTTGAATATAAAATAAAAAATTTCCATTACCTATTGTTTTCGGCTAATCAATATGAAATGGAACTCGCTTCGCTCTTATGATATGTGGAATAAGAATTCTTCTGTTTACTAAAAAAAATACTTTTGAAAAAAGAATAAAGACAAGATACAAGGTTTTACCTTTCTTTTGAGTATATTTTCTCATTTTAGGGGTGGGGAGTCTTATTTTCCCCATCAACCTATTTGTCACAATTACAATAATAAAGGGTTTTCTTTTTTCTCTATATCTATAGAAGGGCGGATATAAGATCTTTAGTTCAAATTCAGGAATTGTTGAAACTACTGGAATATTATGTATGAATAATGTGTCAATTTGGAGTAATCAAAATATAGGCTTTATTTTGTGTTCATTGAGAAAATGCATTTTTTGTTTCAAATTTATGAAATCAGATAAATGAGAAATAATTCATTCAAAACGAAAACATTTTTTTTGAGTTATATCCCTAGCTAGAGGATAGAACTGTCTAGTTACAACAGTTCGATTCCAGGAGAGCATAAACTACACCAAAGTCCTAAAACTGACACCCTAAACAAAAATAATGAACTTTCAAATTATTATTTGAACGACTTTGTTATTCATCAATTTTGATCTTTCCTAAAAAATACTGTATTCAGTTCATTCCTTCAATCTCGACGATTGAATATGAATAGGCTATTATGAGTTGTAGCAAGCCGCTATGGTGAAATCGGTAGACACGCTGCTCTTAGGAAGCAGTGCTAGAGCATCTCGGTTCGAGTCCGAGTGGCGGCAGCCCACGAGATACAATAGATCCTATAATGAATTCAATAATGAATTCAATTCCTGATTTCTATTTCGTAATTAAGGGATTCCTCTTTTTTTTTTTAGATTTTTTATGATATTTTTAACTTTAGAGCATATATTAACTCATATTTCCTTTTCGATCGTTTCAATTGTAATTACAATTCATTTGATAACCTTATTGGTCGATGAAATCATAAAACTATATGATTCTTCCGAAAAGGGCATGATAGCTACTTTTTTATGTATAACAGGATTATTAGTCACTCGTTGGATTTATTCGGGTCATTTCCCACTAAGTGATTTATATGAATCATTAATCTTTCTTTCATGGGGTTTATCAGTTATTCATATAGTTCCGTATTTCAAAAAAAAAAAAAGTTATTTAAGCACAATAACTGCGTCAAGTGCTATTTTTACCCAAGGCTTTGCTACTTCGGGTATTTTAACTGAAATACATCAATCCGCAATATTAGTACCCGCTCTCCAATCCGAGTGGTTAATAATGCACGTAAGTATGATGATATTGGGCTATGCAGCCCTTCTATGCGGATCATTATTATCAGTAGCACTTCTAGTCATTACATTTAGAAAAAACAAAAATCTTTTTTGTAAAAGTAATCATTTATTAACTGAGTCATTTTCCTTTGGTGAAATCCAATACATGAATGAAAGAAGCAATGTTTTGCGAAATACTTCTTTTTTTTCTGCTAAGAATTATTACAAGTGT